AAACGATTTAAATCTTCAGGATCAGTTGAAAGCATAGACGACAGATCCTTCTCCACCCACAATTGGACTCAAAAATCTCTTTGATCATAAGGAAGGGAAAAGGGGACTTAGGTTTTCAGCGTGCCCAATCCCATCCCCATAGTCCTTCTACCGACTGGGACCACCCGAAGAGACAAGTGTTTTGCCCTTCTCCCGTAGAGTATGGCTCCCCGTATCGTGTCTTTCTTGCATATCTATCCTTATTCTATTTTTGTGCCTAGACAGATGATAATAGATGTCCGTTCCCGGGATTTCTGCCATGATATTTAATAGAATAGCGGACTTTATTTCTGAGGTGTGGTCTATCCGAATAGCTAGAAGCAGAGCGATAAGAAGAAGGAGGGAAAGCTTGAAATTGAAGCTTCATAATCGATCCGTCCTCCGTAGTGGGTCCCACCCCAGGAGGAGAGGCCCACCAGATATCACTCCTCCGCATAGGGATCGATGGATCAATGGAATATAATCGATATTGCTTGGTCGGAAGTGCCTCGTTCCTTCCACTTGATCGCCAGTTGGTTCATAGAAAGAGAGTATGTAATGAAATAATAAAGGTAAAAAGCACTTCCATCCCCCCGGAACCGGTTTCCTTTGTTTGCTACCAACCGATCGTAGGTGAAGGGGCGAAGGCAATGGGAATCAAACAAATCCCATCGCTCCAATCGGAAAGCTAAACCTCATCTTTTGCCGGATGACAGGACGGGAAAGGGTAGCAGATCCATTCTTCGGAGGGAGTCTGACGATCCATTTCCAGATCCATACACAGATTCTCTAGTCGCAGATATACTTCTATTGCCGGGAGCATACCTCCGGATTATGGGGCCTTGGGATCACCATTAGCATTAGCGCGGGCGCCGGTCGCAGGAGCAAAGCAATAAAAAAAAGGTATAGACGGTGGTAAAAGCATCTGAGGAAGAAGTGGCAGGACCGGGACTAGCACCACCAGGCTGCTGACCACTTCAAACTGGGACTCTGGCCTGAGACTTGCTCATATGATTCTAAAGTCTACAGGAAAAAAAAAGGCTACTACTCCGACTTTGATCTCCTCTTTCAATATTCCGTGTAAACAAAACAACCGTGACTGCCCTTTCCGGTCTCCGAGCCTGAGTCAGGTACTCGCTTGGACTTGATTGAGACATTTGATCTCCCATTATATTATGGCTTGCTGTCAAAGAAGGGAATACATGAGTCCTGAACATCAATCTGGTGGCTTTCTATGAGTCATGGACCATACAAAACAAGATCGGAATTGGACTGTCCTTCGTGGACGAGATCTTCTTTTCGACCTTCCAGTTGACCTTCTCAATGACGGTTGCCTGAGAGTTGTCTTGGATCGAACTACTAGACTGTGACTGTACTACTTGTTCGACTCTTCCTACCTCTACCCTTTTTCAGTCTCGCTTTCGACCGGGCCGGGCAGCGGACTGGGAAGGCTCACTCGGAAGGGCTGGCTAGGAAAGGAGGTTTCTCAGGGGCAGGCAGGCTTGTGCAGCATGTAGAGTCGGGACTGGGCTCAAGAAAGGTAGAAGTGATCGGATCCCTCGTCACATAAGGCCATCCGGAAAGTCAACCTACTAATTGTCAGAGATAAAGATTTGGTACATGTAGGTGGGTCTTGACTCATCTGAACCCATTTTCTACAAGAAGAGAGCTACGAGCTAATAGCTAATAGTTAAGAGAATAACTGAAACTATCAACCGCGAAGACGAAATTGTTGACATCTCCCGAGGTAGACGCTCCCGAATCAGCTCCAGCAGGTAACATCATATTACAGAACAAACAAAAAGGAAAAAGTAACCATAGACTGATAGAAAGCATCTCTCTTTTCAAGTGGAAGAGAAAGACAATGCGCTCCCGGAGAACAGAATTCTCAGATGTCAACTGATCCATAAGCAAGGAACGGGAATTAATAAAGACATAATATCTCGAATGAGAAGAGAAAAAGTAAAATCCTCGTGGTGAGGAGGCAGCTTAGTCTCTGTGATAGCTCCCCGAACGCACAAGAAAAGGTAGAAGGAGCGAAAAGGAGTCTTTACCAACGGTAGATAGGAACCGAACTGTCTCCTGTCGATTCTACTTCGGTCGATCAAGAAGTGGAGTAGAAAAAGGACCACGTTCGGATAAACGAAGCCTCCTCATCCGGCGACGACAGAGGAAGCAACCTCTGCCCTCGAGAAGCTTCGAAAGATCGTATCGTAGCATGAGACCTACAACAAATCGAATGAAACCTGGCGAAAAAGAAGTGAACTATCCAAACAGGTGCCAGCTAGCCGGCCTTTTACTAAAATGGCTTTCCCAAGAGCTAACACAACTCTTTTATGGTACTTCCTGGTAAAGCTCTCTTCGTGGTAAGTGAAGCGCGTACCGCATCATTAAAATGCAATAGATGAAAATAAAGCCGATCCCTTCCAGGAAAGCCTCTTGGGGAACCATTCCCTGGTTCCTGCACTGAGGGCTCCCTTCATTATCTCTTGGATCACAAGAAATGATCCTATCCCGAACCCGTGGAAGTTCCTCCGCATTTGCACGATTGTGGTTATACACGCGCGAATTGCGTATATTGCGTATAAAAGCGCCGGGCGCTTCTGGTGTTCGCCTGCGAAACCTACCTGGGCTAGATCTTCCGACTCTCGATTGGCGGGTTCCGAAGAAGACTGGCTTTCTAGGCTAAGGTAGCTTGTCTCGCCCGGCACGCAGGAGTACGTTGAAATCTTCGCTAAGACAATGGAAGGTGACGTATGTACAGCTGACGAGAGTGAAGCCGGGGTGGGGAAGTGCTATGAGACCCGTGCCCTCGGCTTATCCGTACGATAAAACGGTTCCTGCAGCTTTGTTTGAGGAACGTTTATTTCGTCCTAAGACCTAGCTGATGAAGTCTGAGCTTACGTAAAAGGTAAATGGGAAAGACTTCTATGCGCAGGTAGAACGTGGGCACTGCTGTTGAGGATCTCTGTTCTCGCCTGGTTCTGTTTTCCTGAGCGGTATGGTTTTAGCCCATTTGATCAAGCCCAGCTGCTAACCGCATTCTCTCCCGATCATAAGAGAAGAAAGGCTTGCCAGCTCTATCAAAGGCGTATCCACGAAGACCACAATCATCGTCTGCTCGCCGGAAAGAAAGGAATAAAAGAAGAGCCCGGCCAAAAGCTTTATAGGCCAATCCTCAAAAAGAATCATCTTATTGGACAAAGGGTAATTTGCTTAACCCATCCGTCTTAAGCGCGCAACAAGCAATCTCGCTCGCTCCTGTAGGTGGGAAGGGCCTAGCCTCAAGTGGGGCTGGAGAGCAGCTGCCCTGCCTTTCTCTAGTTGGTAATTTTAATATACCAAGGGTAAGGGGGCAAATAGGTTTTCAAATGAAAGTGGTGCTAGTGAGATGTATCTATCTGTACGAGATGCTACCTATGCCTTAGCCTCTGTGAACTATGCTGAAACTAGATGTGCTTCTGGTGCTTTCGTTCCCTTCTTCTCTTTTCTATCTTTTCTTCCAAGTAGGCTGCTCAGCCAGCAATCTCGGTTGCTTTTTGTGACTCATTTCATTCGAAGTCCCCATCTTTGGTGGGCTTCCGGATGGACCATTCCTTCTTTCCATTTCCGATTCCAGCCTAGAAGTTCTTGAATCAACCTTAATTGAAAATGGAACAATCATTCACTAGCAGCATGATCCCTACTTTAACTGCTTCCTCTCCCAGACTCGATATTAGTCGAAATCTATTGACCTTTTCTTCTTTGAATTCTACCCTTCTCTTTCTAATTTATGGTTCTCATTCGATCTCTCAAGTGGGAAAGCCTTCTTCTCTAAGACTGCTTTCTCATTCCTACTCTTCTACCCCTAGTCTCAATTCTCAAGAAGTGAGCGAGACGGCAAGTCTGCCTTGTCCAGAACGGAAAGCAAGCAAGAAAGCTAGCCATCTTCGACCTCATCTTCTGGCCACACTTCCTCGGGCCGATTTACGACCTGAAGTCACTCGAGAAGTAGTGGTGATCTTCTATGTCCTATCTTTCGGTTCACAATATCCTTATTCCGACCTGTTTAGGAAAGGCAAGAGCATCTCCGCTAGCCAGCTAAGCTAGCCTGGTCATTCAAAGCTATCTTCCGACTGCGCACTCTATTCCATCCCTCGGCCACTCTTCTTTCCTTCCTCGCTTAAGGTCTCAAAGGGTAATGTATGAGAAGCTAGCGTCTCGCTTCAAATAGGAGCTAACCAAGCGTAGGCCTTATTCTAGTATCGCATCAAGGGAACTCCCATGGGAAAAAGACCTTCACTCTCGTATAGGGGTGGTGAAGCTGGCAGACCGCCCTCGCCCTTGTGACATCAATCACTCAAGCCAAGTGCCGGCATAGGCGGACACGGAAAGTGAACTACGCTAACGGTCACCGGTGGGAACCCTTATGAGAGACGGGGCCCGTAGTGGGGTAGTTTAAGGATAGGAATTCCACTGAAGTTAGGGATTCGCAGTAGAGCTGCTATCAGGAAGAAGTCTACTAAGGCTTGTGGGCATATCGGAGATCTGGTCAGGAAAATGGGGCAATTTAAGGCCCGTGGGGTCTCGTCTGTTACCTTATGGCACCCGGCATTCGGCTGTAGTCAAGTTGGCCTCCACGAGGCTTCCGCTAGGAGAGTCTCCCGATATCAGATATCACTGTTGATTGTGCAGTTGGTTCCAAGCGGCACGAGTCGTTGTGGAAGATGCTGCAGAGGGAGCAAAGGCAAGGCAGTAGGAGCAGTATAGGCTCAGGATTCTATGATGAGATGCGCTCCAATCACGGTTGGTCCACCTTACGGCTTGGAAATCGAAAGTCTTAGGAATGGCTCTACTATTCCGTTGCGAGTGTGATAGTGTGAAGTGAAAGGAAGGCTGGGACATAGGGACATCGTAAGCTCTAGCCAGCCGTCGACTAGGCGTACACTTGGGACGCTACGAGGCATCAGCTATTTCGGTGGTTGTTGGTGGGCTAACAGCTAGCGGAGTGAGGAGGAAGAACTATTTTACACCCGAAGCGAAGGAAACCGAAACGAAAGTCCAACTGTCGCAAGCCTGCGAGAAAGAAGTGTGTAAGGTCAGTCGTTGGGCAAGTCTAAGGGCTAGTTCCTGTGGAAGTTTCCGCTGTCCCAGTTCGAGTTGTTGGTCCAGTTGGTGGGCTAGTGTAGGTTGTTAGTTTAGGTAGGCAAGGCGAGCTAAACGTGAGGTAGATGCTACGTGAGAGGCGAGCTATGTGCGTGAGGAGTTAGTATGCATAATAACAGAGGGTGGGAAAAGTAAATTACGCACTATAAGAGCTACGTTCGAAGAGTTTGTATGCCTCATCCTCATTAATCATGTAGGCGGTTTAGGCAGGCGGGATAAGAGCTTCCGGGTGGGCTTGTTAGGGGATAGGGAAGTAGTTTTCTCAGCTGAGCAAGAAACTGTAGTTGGGAAGGTGTCAGGTAAGGCTAACGGTGGGGGGAGGCGAGCGCAGTGAGGCGAGTAACAGCTTAAGAAAAGCCCCACGGAGCGGTAAGGCTAACGGTGGTACTGGGGATTCAGGCTAAGTAAGGCTAGCCTAGTGAGTGAGATATGAAATAGAGTAACTACGTTCGTGAGTATGCCTCATTAACGAGGGTAGGAATCTTTGCTTAATGGGAGTATTCGCTAGAACCAGACGGTAGTGATGAATCAGGTAGGGGTTACCGGTAGGGGAAGGAGTATAAGCAGAAAGGTCAGGCAGGCTCGCGGAGTGAGGCAAGCAAGCTACGTGAGGAGACTAAGCTTAGGGAGTCCTCGCACTAACCAGATGGTAGTGAATCAGGTGGTCCAGGAGTATTCTCTTCAATCTCGTATGAGAAGAAATCTCGTTACGCGTAGTGAGGTGATTCCATCAAAGCAATTGGAGACTAAGCTTCAGGATGGGCATCAGGAAAGGTTGGGAAGGGGCAATGACCATCTGGTAGTGATCATCTGAAATATCCTAAAGAAAGGGAGTCGGGTGGTCCAGGCTAGGCTAGCGACTTCTGAATTTGCACTTCACACTCTCAGAGCGGAATGAGGTGAGGTCTCTTATGATGTGCCAGATAGAGGAGCAATTGGAGTGAGGTGAGGGAGTATTCGCTTCAAGGGCGGCAGGGCGAGGTGAGAAGAATCAATCTCCTAAAGAAAGGTCAGGCGAGCAGACAGAAGGAGTCTTCGCTGAAGGGCTATTAAGGTAGGTAAGGGTTCCGGTAAGTACGTATTCGCTAAAAGGGCAGGGCGTACAGGTGTTCCAGGGAAGGAGAGCTAGTAGTGCGAATCAGAAATAGCATAAAGTAAGGAGGGAGTATGCTTCACATTAAGAAAGTAGGGTGGGAAGAATAGCTATTACCATCTTCTTTGTAGTTGACGAGTTCGACTAAGCCTTATAGTGTTGGTATATGGGGAGGTGGGAATCTTTGCAAGTAAGGTAGTCGTTCTCCTCTGAACTGAACACTATCAGAGTCACTACGTGAGGTGAGCAGACAGAAGGAGACTAAGCGGATTCCATCAAAGCAGAGGGAATAACAGCAATTGGTCAGACAGGTGGGCATGGAGAAGCTACAGCAACGGCAACGGACTTGACCCCGGCGAAGGGAGTTAGCTACATACAGGTCTGTAGTTCTTTGAGACATTCCGGGTAGTGAGGAGAAGCTCGAAGATGATAATAGGGCCTAAGTCGCATATAGTTCCCGTATCGACTACGTAGTTGAAAGCCTTTTTATTTTAAAGGCGAAGCTTATCAATTTTCATGGCATGTAGTCCACATGTCTATTTCCACCGAGTCTATCTCCGAGAGAGACAGTGCCCAGAAGATCGCCTTTCGATAGGGTTACTTACCCGACAAGTCATTTCTCGCACGAAGCACACCTGCCGAACCGATCAAGACTGATCAGGAGGGAGCCTCAACCCGTCGGGACACGGCAAGGCAACAAACAATCCCTAGCTTGGAGAGGCAACAAGGTCGGACTAGACACCCCTTTTGACTTGACTAATAAATGCCCTCGTCAGTCACCACTCTGGCAACGTGAACCCACCCGCCCATCATTAAGCAAAAACCGATGCCATCAGTTACGGTGGCAAAGAAGAAGAGTAAGCATAAGCAGCTCGCACATCGGAAGAGGAGGTTTGAGGACGTTTGTGTTCGTAGTGATTTGGAAGAAGTTTGTGCTGATTGATTCCAAGTACTCATTCCGGACCTTCCACTAATAAATGGGCTTGAGTCCCTTACTTTTACTTTGTAACTCGAACCCGAGGGATTAAAACCGAGCGAGGAAGACGAAGACAAATAAGGGCAAGGGCACGCAATCGGGGCAGACAAATAAGACCGACCACGCAATCGGGGCAGCATCATCTCACTCATCGCTTTCCGCGGATTCCTTAGAATATCTAAGATAAAGAAAGGGAAGAGAGTCCAAGCAGAAGGGCAAACAAACAACAAAACCACTGAAAACAGAAAGAGTTCTCCGCCTGGCTCCAACCAACTATGTAAGTTCGGTTTTTTCAGTTCACTAAACGTTTCCCCGTAAATTGGGCTCGAATCAGTTTACCGACCGAAAGCGGAAGTGAAGCACGCCACTACTTATGTTTACCGGTCCAATGGGAATAAATCAGATAGTTGTTATAAATAAGTTATGATGAGATGCCGAAGACTACTAGACTAGTAAGACGTCCGGGTGGTCCGGTAGCTGGAAGCCTGAAAGCCGGGCTGCAGGTGGACACGTTTAGGGCGTAAGGAGTCTTTTGTTTTCAGGTGTGGTATTCTAAGCCTATCCGTTTCGAGACCCCAGTTAGGTTTAGGGCTTCACAATTCCAATCTGGAACGTGCTTTGCGGATGATTTATCATCTGAACTTATCGCTGAAGGGTATGGCAAGTATACGTTCATGAGTGAGAAGAGACTTGTGACTCTGGTTTAGGTACAGATGTACTCTAAGGCGATCGTAGTGAGGTGGGAATCATAGCGGAAGGGAATCAAAGCGGAAGGAATCTTCGCTTTTAGTTGCAGGTCAAGTCAGGTGGTTGACCTTCTTCGTTTTACTACTTCAGGTCCCAATCTTTGTTATGTCCCTTAGTTAGCTGGGCATACCTTTCTCATGTTCCCGAAATGAATTAGTGTCTTTTGATTAGCTTTCATATTTGGTCAAATGGCACATTCGGAAGGTGTGAAATTGGCCAGTGTGAGGTTTCCCTTTCTGTGGTTCGCCTTCTCTACTGTGGTAGCTAGGCCTGGTTGCATCTTTGCTAGTCTTGAGCTTAAGAGCTAGGAGCTCTACTAGGCGTGGTAAATTGACTGATTAAAGTAAAGAAAGAATGACGTAGGTAGACTAACTAGAAGTAGTAGGATGTCGAAGGGAAAATTATTCTCCAAGTGACAGCGAGCTAGCTGTTGGACTTGAGCTAGTGGCGTGAATCGTCCGCTTCTTCCTAGCTGCGTCAGTCCGCTTTCAGCGTAGAATCGGACGCAGCAGTCTGTTAGAATGAGTCAATCCTGGAAGATATTATTATAAAATATAGTGAAGTGTTCCGTTACTGGCTTCTCTCTGCGTGCAGCTTTACTTCTTCCACATAGGCGAGCTTTCATCCCTTGTGACGAACCCGAATCAGAGTCAGAGGCATCTTCCATTCATATCGATTTTTGATCCTACCCTTTTTTCCCTTTCGTTCGATCCCTTTCGGTATGTATGTACATTAGTATATGATAGAGTCTATATATAGCTATAACTCTTCTTTTGTACCAATGGAATCGAAGAATCCAATTTCTTGGAACGGGGTCAGTCTCACACCCGATAGCTCCCATTGATTTAAAGATCCATAGAACCAACCTAATCCTATAGGCGCATTTATGAAAACCGAACATACATAAAAGTATAAACCACCACATATTCTCTTATCCATCCTGTTTCTATAGAATGAGCACTGTAAACTATCTGCTTCAAAAAAGAGAGTTGTAAGAATGAAACTTATGCGCACCTTGCACTCAAGTGCTAACTAGAATCATAGATATCCTTACTTTCTTTCTCACGAAAGTCATCCGCTTGTCAATTCTTGGTGTAATACTCACTCGTAAATAAATGATTGGTGTCAGAATGATTCTCACTACTCCTATATAAGAGGACGCCTAGGTATCTGGATCAAGGTCTTTCTGGGGTGGATCTTCCGGCCCATACATATGATTATAGTCGGTTTGTTCCTTCTCGTCGAAGTCCATGGAAGTTGTTTTTGGGTAAAAGAAGGTGTACGGTGGAGAGTATGATCCCACTTTCCTGCGTATGCAGCCCCAAAGGGAGGCTATCACTCTTTGTTCATCTAGCAGCATTATTTCAGAATTCATCTTCTCGTCCTTTGTGAGGACGATTATGGGTGGAATGCTATTTAAGTTATATAATAAGCCTTCCACCTCATTCATATGATCCCCGTCCATAATAATTAATTCTATATTGTCATGCAGGGACATAGCAATAAGAGCTTCTAGTTCTCCTTTCTTGCTATTGGTGATAAAGAATACCCGAAAGATACGAGAAAGTAGTTCACTGAAGATGTAAAATACATCATCCGGAAGAACATACATATAGATGTTAATTCCCCCTTTTGGGCATCCAAAGACGAGCCATAAAGCAATCCAATCAAAGAGGTAAGAAAGTTCCCCGAGTTCCTTAGCGGAATATTCCCACGGTTCACCATGCAGTAACAGATAGTCTTCAAAGCGTTCGCCAAGTGTTTTATGTGTGAGAAAGGAAGATGGTATAAGTATAGGTAAAGAATAAGAGTATTGGACACGTATAAACGAAAGAGGTGAGAATTTTTTTACTAATGACACGATACGACTTATTATAGCGTTCACATTTGACCCTAAAGGCCTACTACTCCTACTCCTCCTACTGCTGCTTCTCCTTCATCGTCGTTGGTCCTTCTTTCACTAATAAGCATGGTGTCTTCAATGCTTCTTTCTTGTGGGGCGGCAACTAAAGAGGTAGCGAGCCCAACTAAACCATGCCGCAGGAATCTCTTTTGAGTTCTGGATGGAGTGGTTGTTATACGAGTTAAGCATAGGTTTCCCTTCGCTAGCTTGTCAAAGTTGGAGCTGCGGGCATTCTTTCTTCTTATTAGTAAGAGAACGAAAGTCATAAACGATTAGCTTGAACACCCGACCTCAGGGCCTTCAATTGGTCCTTTCGAACTAAAATTACAGAAATATCTGTTAGGTTCTTAGTAGCATCGACACCATTAACTACTGCTTCTGTGTGTAACCCCCACCAATTAGCTTTGCTCGGTATTGTGAACGCACTAGCTAGGGGACCCTATTCTCCTAAAAAGTTCCTAGCTTTCGGCTGGGACTCTCTCGAGAAAGCGAATAGATGAAGTGGGAGAGAGTAGCTTGCTACTAGTAGTCGTCTTGGTATTGGATCCATCCGTTCTTCTTTCGGTACTCCTACGGGCAGTAACAGCTGTGATAGAGGCAACCTCACAAACGATATAATATATTACTAGTAAGCTAGCATCTAACCGAAATCGCGTTACGGAATGAATCGAGGAATTAAAGATCACCGACGTGGAGACAAAATCCTGTGGATTTCCCCAATGAATTCATCCATTTTCCAATTCTTCTCTGAACTTTTTTTCTCAATCTTTGGAGAATGCGGCGTTGTATTATTGTAAGTTTCAAACTTAAGTATAAAAGAGAACTCAAATAGATCGAATTTAGTATTGGTGAACATAATCTCTGCGCATCAATCAGCCTTCACTCCACCCTTCAATCCAAGGTATTAGGGGAGTCTACTTCGCCCACGCTTGGGTCATATATTGGAACAAGGACTGTACGCGGGTTGCCTTCTCCTACCTTCTTTCGGATGAAATTCCATATCGTAGCCAGAACTCGTTCCTCCTTTAGGCCTGGTATTACAGTGTGTTCCTCAGGTCCGTCTTCGGTCGACAGCAGGAGCAAAGGCACTTTATGACGGAATAAAACGAACCAATGATGTAAATGATTCATCCTATCTCGATCTATAATACAGAGCTCCACCTGGTCGGCATAAGGGCTATCTAAGATCTCCGGAATTTGAGATCTATTCCGAGTTGCTATAAAGATCATTCTGATCACAGGAGAAAGAAATGAAACCAATAAATCCTTTTGTTCGTGTGGGATGGACACTTTCTTATAAAATCGGTCTACTCCTATTGGTCGCCCGTACACGAAAGCACCCGCAAGCCAGTCGAAAACGTAATATACATTGCCAAGTTCCTCCTCGGTATATGGCGAGGGGTTCCCGCGATCTGACAAATATTTCACAAAGCGCTGTCCCTGGGGTATGATAGGGTGTTGTTATGTGAGAATAGGGGGTTTCATTACCTGAGCCTCTAATCATGGATACAGCTTTTGACTTTATCATGCGGATTCGAACTTTGTTTTAGAAAGAGATTATTATCTAAGTGCTTACTTGTCAGTGCTTGGCCGAGGTATACCCTCTTTTGGGCCCTAGACTGATATTAGTACATAACCTATTTTTGCTGTCTTCAATAACAGTTCAGATTGAAGTCAGAGATGCACTTGATTAACGAACTTACAGCCTTCAGTCCACCCTTCAATCCAAGGTAGGGCGAGCAGAGCGTAAGAGTTAGCTCTCCCAGTTACAGGATATAGGGCTTTTTTCCAATCCTCTTAGGAATCGACTAGCAGCAGCTCAAGATAGTCACCACACGAACCTTTAATAAAGGGACGACTCACCAGACTCGAACTGGTAGATAGGAGAATAGGCCCAAAATATACCATATATGCCTATATACCATCTCTTCCGTCAAGAGGAGTCGCTTGGTTACGCAGTTTGGTCGACCAGGGCTAAGCCAACCTACGTCTGCGGGTATTACAATACCATATTAGTTATCTTTTTAATTCCAAAAGTTATCCAAGTCTTTTTTTTGTAAGAGCAGTCTACTCTTCAGTATTCAAAATAAGAACAAAGATAGCCGCGGGAAGAGACCGATTCGGAAAGAGTTAGAATAATTATTATTGAACCCATCAAGACAGACAGGGCTTTGACCTTATTGGGATTGGGTTTGATCCCGAGAGGGTCAAAGCTTTCTATCTCTGGTGGTTCAAAGAGACTCCTCGCCGTCTTATTTAATGGTTCTCCGCAGTCACATGGGGATGTTATGTAATGTGTACTACACATTTTATTAATAAACGTATCTTTCAGTACTCGAACAATTATCTCCAGATCGGGGGAACAAAGAGCAGCAGGTTTTTCCAACAGTTGCTCTGGTGCAGAAACCCACCAAACGGAGAACCCTATCAATAAACATGTTAGAAGAACAAATCTTAGATCATTCAAGTAGGAGTAAATAAGTGCTTCCGATAACCGGAGCCCCTTTATACGCGAAACTCCTTCGGTTAAAGCAACAGCCAAACCCTGCTTGGGGGGTCTTAGAACTTTACATACTTCTGGGATAACGAAAGATAGTTGATTAGGATTAGCAGAGTACGCCAACCAAGGTCCAACAGAATAGAGAAGCCGGTCTTCCTTTTTTACGGGGAGGATACCAGTTAGAGGATATGATGATGTTTTCGTAACTTCCCGTACCCATACAGGAACGCTATTAAGAATACGAACAGAAGTACTGGGTGGTATAGATGAGATGGGAATACCCCTGAAAAAGGGTTTCTTAGATGTGAATCTATCAAAAATGGAATACATTTGAATATAGGAATAAAATAAGATAAATTCAAAAGAAAAATTTAGAAGACGCCTAAACTGTGAGATGAGAGGTTGCTACAGCATTGAGTAGGATTCCGATCACGTCTTGATGCTGGAAAAGAAATCCTACTTCTTTATAAGATAAGGGTCCCCACAGAGGGGGACAAAACCACTGAAAATCAGTCTGACGCATGGACGTCTAATATCAAGGGTTGGCGAAGAAGAGCCTTATCAAGAGGTCTAGGATACCCTTTCACTCCGGCTTTTACTGGATTGGATGCGGTTGCGGAATGCTCCTTTTCACAAGGAGCAACTTGACCTATCTTCCCGCTAGGAAGAAAGACTGAGGGATCGTATTCCCAGAGACTGACAGACGGGAGGGAAGAAAAGCTTATCGTTCGGGTCACCCACCCGGGAAGACCCTTCACTACACTGCTCGTAATATGCTTAGATACGATTATACACCAGGGGGAGATCTAGATAGATTAACTCACTATTGACTCTTGGATGGAAAATAGCTACTGACTTAATGACTGGTGGCTTACAATCAGGAATGCCTATTGGATGCAAATCCGGAATGACTCAAGGATGCCAATAGGCCCTGACTCAAGGATCCGAAGCAGTACTTATTGGTGGATTCCAGGCAGTACTTCCTCTGGGGATGACTCCTCAGATTAGCTGCCTTTTAGCAGATTCCGGGGGTCTCACTCCAGCTTGAACTACTTGGATAGAACTAAGGGGCAAACTCCTTAGCGCTTTCTTTATACTTTGGCCTAGGATCCAAGGAATAGCAAGAACCATTATTCAGACCCTAGCAATAGAATAACTGACTGCAGTGAAGTGAAGTCAGGCAATGTGAGAAGTCTCCGATTTCTTCCTTTTTTTCTTTTATTTGAAACATCGGGGAGTTCCCGGGCCTTATTAGGAGTTCCCACCTTTGTTCTTATGTTTAAGGGGGGGCTCCTTCTCAACTCCGAGTTTTTCAGTTTCTTGGGGAGATTTCTTAAATAATATATAAAGAAATGCTGGTTTTTTCCTGCCTTCTCTGGACCTCCCATCAGTAAGATACGGCAAGCAAGAGCTAATGTAATGCTATATATATGTATGCAGGCTAGGCCTTTTCTTTCGTATCGAGAAAGCCGCTGCAGAAAAGAAAGCGGAGCTGCTATGGACGTCTTTGATTGGATGGAGACAGATATATAGAAAGTGTGCAGTGAGGGATCTTTCTAGGTAGCCAGTCTTTACTTAACTCGGCCCAAGAAAGGCATGGGAGTCTTTGGGCATTTGGAATGCATTCCTTTTCGATGAAGTACCCACGGAGCGGTACACTGAACACCAACCCAATCTCAACGAACAAAATCAAACTACAAGCAACTACATCAACAACCTGACGTGAACGGCCGCTTTCTTGGAACTCATTCATAGGCGCTTTCAATTAGTTAGACTTCTATAACTATATAAACAAATATAACAAGTGTGCGATGGACTGTCGTCATCATAGAACTCGTTGTTCTAAGCACTGCCATTAGACTTTCTTTGAATTTCAACTTCTTATCTCGAGGGGGAATTCTTTTCTATCTTTATTAAATCAAAGGATTTTTTTTTCTTTTATCCTTTGACCCTTTCTATGTCAAAGCAAAGCCTTGATTGTGCTTTCCTGAATTTACCATACGATCTGTACCGAACCTTATTTATACGATACGAATAAAGAACTGAACTTCGGGTCGAAGAGAAGGAAAAAGAAGCAGCTTCGGCTTCCTCCTATTACGGATATATGCTTTCAGTTCCGCACCAAATCGTAGCAAAGCGCAGATGCGGTAGCCATTTTTGAAAGCTGCCCGTTAGCTTAGTAGCTGCGAGACCTGTCAAGTTCCGCTCTTCCCACTTGATCCTGCAAGCCTATACTTCTTGCTTTGATGGCTGTCACTGCAATCGTTGGAATTGGTTGGTCGCTTGCTTGATTATTGGAAGGACTGCCGCTTTTCTCTCTTAGCTTAGCTTGACTGATCGTGTAGCAACGAGCTGCTTGAATCTGAAACCCTAAGCATTCAACCCTAACAAGCATGATCGGCCATTTCCCGATTGAACCAACACAGCTGTTCCGCTTCCCCCCCACCTACCTTCCCTGAACGAGCTCTTTCTATCCGTTCCTTTCCCTTACTTCCCTAAAAGCTGGATCTATCTCTTCCTCCGAGTCGTGCCTCACCAAAACTAGTGATTTTCTGACAGTCGTGACATCGCTCCGCCAGACCCAGTGTGGACCAGGAGGGTAGTGACACTTGTCGTTCAAGATAAAGGGGAACGATCTGCTTTGCGAACCACCACCGTTGACAAGTCTCCTTAACGAAACAGAAAAGGTCACCGAGGGGCCGAGCGCGAGCTTCGTCCAGAGCTTGACCAGGGGATGGTTGAGTGCGCAAGAAAGAAACTAAAGCACCAGACCGATCCACCATCAGTGAAAAACGCTCTCCATTTTCACTTGGCTTGAAGGCTTACACAAACCAAATCAGTGGAAAAAAAAATTTCGACAGGACTGAAAGCACCAAGTCGGAAAGAAAGGAGCAAGTGTGGCTTTCAAGCTTGTCTCCCCGTTGCCTTAAGCCTGGAGACCGGGGGTGCTTGCAGACCGGAGGTCGCGGCAGCTTGCTTGCTAAGGTACGAACTAGTGCTGGTAAATGAACGAACCTGTGAATTCTCGCGGCAGGCGTTCTCGAGGTCTTTGGTCTAGTGAAAGCCTTCTTTCGAAACCAAGTCGTAGTGACGAAAGGAAGGCAGACGCGCAGGTCAGATCAGCCCGCCGCTTATTTATCTCGTAGTTCCACTTTCAGATCGTGGAGCAACACCAAAAGGAGTGAGCTTTTAGGGTTAGGAAGCGAGAGGAAGAGTGAGGGTCGCCCCTATTAAGTAAGTTCAAAGAATGGCTTGAGTGAAAGCTGGAGTGGCACAAGACAGATTGAAAGCAAAGGGAAGGGAGGTTCCCTGTCCTTCCTAACCTTCCGAGAGCCTTCCTGACTGGCATTTCAACTGGGCTTGACTAAAGGGGGTTGTCCGGTTCTGATCCTCATTGTACTCGTCTCAAGCTATTAAAAAGGCAAAAAGGGGAACAGAAGTCTCCTGAATCATTTTGAGCGAAGAACGGCGATTCCTCAAAGAGAAACCTCCTAACGAAGGTTTCCTCAACACCCGGTTTGAACACCCTTTCTGCCCATTCGCTGAGTCTCTTTGCATCCATGGCTGAATGGTTAAAGCGCCCAACTCATAATTGGCGAATTCGTAGGTTCGATTCCTGCTGGATGCACGCCAATGGGGCCCTCCCATAAAGATATTGGAATTGGTTCTGTATCAATGGAAAGTACGAACTTCACTAATGGTCTTGGGTATACGCCACTCGACTATAGCCTGAACCAACTCTTGATCGACTTTAAGGCCTCTCCCTCGATATAGGGACAGCGATCAAAATCGCGCTATCGGTCACAAAGATGGACTTGAAAAAATTCATAGTGAGCTTTTCTCGCCGTAGGATTTCCATCACTTGACGGAGATGATCTAAATGGTCCCGTTCGCATGCACTAAAGAAATCTCATCTACATAAAGCACTACGCACTTAGCAATGAGAGGTCGGAGATAGGAGATCGCATTGCCCTAGCTCCAGAAGAGGTTAGCTGTAGGAGATTCAACCCTTGACTTTTGCCTTTGCTTTATGAAGATAGGAGAAAGACGCTGGAGAGCTATCTCCCCATAGAAGAAATGGGCTATTCAGGACGGCAAAGCGCAAACTCACTTCAAGAACTGGAAGCACAGGGAGAAAAACCTTTTGCACATAAAGAAAGAAGCTCCCTAGGTGATCTACGAGCACCCTTATCACATGCCTCTTCCTGGCGGAAGGAATGAATGGAGGGACGCGCAAGCTACTATTTACTAGTTACTAGTAAGGCTGCAAAGACAGCTATCTTTTCCTTGCTTGCATTCCTTTCACTAGCAAGCTCTTTACTACTTACTACTCTCCTAAGAATAAAAAGGTAGAACGCACGTGGCAACAAGTTGGATAGAGATGGGTTAGAGCTTCTCTCTCTAGGCGGGCAAGCCTGGTGCGATCTGTTTCTTAGCTCAAATCTGGGGCATTTATGGCAGATTCGAAGATATCTACAAACAAAGGTAGATGAGGCTGTTAATGAGGTGGTTAATGTTTAACCGAACAGTATTGAAAAGCTTAGAGCTAGATTGAGCTCTGTGTTCAAAACTAATGGTGCCGGGCTCTCGAAGCAACGAAGGCGCCCGAAGTGCCTCTGTCTCCCGCTGTCTCTTTGGAACCAAAATGAATAAAAAGAGGAGTATGCTACCCTATATCTTGTTAAGTCTGAGGCGTTATGTTCTATTGTTTGAGAGCCGAATCCGGGCTGAGCAGTAAATGAGTTAAAGGCGGTAGGGTTCTTCCGGCGATATCCCTTCAAGTTGTCTTTTCTGTTCTGAACCAAAGCGGGTGGTTGAGGACCAAAAACCAAGTGTTGAGCTGATAGGAATAGAAAAGAGCTTCTTTTGGGTCTCAAAGTTGATACTCTTCTAGATTGGATTCGAATCGAATCTCAATTCGTCCAACTTATCCATTGGCAGCTGACCGAGGTTCATCGATTTCAGGTTTCTTTCTGCTAGACCTTGACTACTGAGGACTGATCCACGTCGTCCCCCTTTAGGACTGATTGACTTTCATGTTATGATCCAGCTCTCTGTCGTTAGTTCGTTCCTACACCTCTTTTTCAATGTTGGGGGCTTATGCCGGGGGCCTGGCTAGGGGTGTGAAACGAAAATTTTCTTAAAAGAAGATAGCCGGATCTTAGAAAAAATGAGATTAGCGAAGAGGATGCTTCTACAGGGAGATATGGAATAGTTTACTAGTTCACCAGGATAGCCATAGAGGTCAAAGTGAGCAGGTGAGGATGCAGTTAGCGACGAAGAATCTTTGGCGCGTAGATCACGACTGGAGTCTTTCTTTCTGAGGTCCCATTCAAGCTTTCAAGAAAAAGAAGAAGAGATAGAATGAGAAATAATCTTTCTTAGACTTGTAGATCAGGATAAAAAAGAATGGATTAGATCCAGCCATCGTAGCTATGTAGCTAAGGGCAGGGGCTTTGGTGGATCCGATCCACCAAGCAAGGAATTGAATTGAGATCTTTCCTGCTTTTAAGATGTTTAAGAATTCCTTCCTGTATCTCTTCTATTGGGATAAGGCCTAGCAGCTTATTCTTTTCTTGCATGATCTACGACCAACCTTTACCCTATTACTGTAGTTATGTCGCAATCAGTTAATCGATATCTTTCTTAAAAGGTTCTCTGGGCTAGAGGCTCCCTATTTTTATATCTCTTCCGTCCAAAGGGCAGTTACAGTTACATCTATCAGATATAGTAATAAAACCCTTGTTCTCGGTAGCTAATCTTGAATATGAAAGCAGTCTTATATAGTTAGTTAGTCCTGCCTGTAATGGTTGAAGTAAGGCTGCTCTCCTTTCCTCCTATGGTTGGTCGTAGACCAGATCTAGAATTAGATTTCTCTTTCCTTGGTAATTATGAAAAGACGAAAGCTGGGAAGCCTTATCCCACTAAAAAGAGAGGTCGGGCATTCATTCCTACGTGGAAGGTAGGATAAAGGTTCAAGCCAACCCCGCTAACTCCTCTTGTCTTACTGATATCCTCCGTTCTTGTTACCATCCGGACCTTAGCCTATGCTGCAAATGAATCCGAGATCTGGAACTCAATATCACTGCCACTCTCTTCCTTTCTCTGTTGGTAATAAAGGCCCTGCAATCTTTCTAAAGCGCTAACGCGCCCCTTATTAATATTAAAAGTCATGCCTTTTCCTCTTTACTTTCTATATTTTCATATGCAATGATGGCCTACTGGCTCTTCCTTCTTTTTCTGTGCTCTTGAGCCTGGTCAAACTGACTGGTTGAAAGATAAGAGCCCTACTTTCTTGATCCATCTATGGGGGGTTGTTGGTGGACGATTTCTATCCGGTAGTTTTGGGATCCTCCCACATGTTCAATCTTGAGCTTCTCTTTTCCTTTGTCCTTGGAGTACAACTATGTTACAGCTGCAGGGATAGAAAAGGTAAGCTAACCCCGCTAGGTCAAGCGCTTTCAGTCAGTCCTTGGTCAAGCGCTTTCTTCGCTCTCATCCCTTGCCTCAGGTCATGCTTTTATTTTTCGGGCATTCCTTACTTCAATCTTCTTTTAGCCTGAATATGGGTGCACTGAAAGCAAACATCTTCATATCATGGCAGAAAGCGTCTGGTCTACTCTGCTTTTTCCGCCTCACGCCCTCCCATCTCATGTCTTTTCTGAACTAGATATGCCCGTGGGGGGACTACAGACTCCCTCAATAATAGGTAGGCAGGGTAGGAAAGCAAGGAAAAGAGGATTTGGCTCAAGAGAGGCAAGCGAAAACTTGGATTCGACAGCTCGAGAAAGCGAGAGAGGGTTTCCAACGATCATTCGTTCCTTTCACCGGACAATGATCCGGCGAAGGGATGAGAAGGCACTATGGACGGATTTGCTTTAGACATACCTGATTACCTGCTACCGAAAACCGAAGCACCTATGCTTGCTGCCTTAACTCCACCGTAGGAAATAACCTTACTTACAGAAGTACTAGAGTTATACAGGGAATGTTACCGGTACTTGAATACTGAAATCGTGTTTAACTACTGAAAGACTCCAATTTTGAAACTCATACTTCAATCGTACTGCAACAGGAAAGATTCCAGATGAGCGTCATAAAGACTATACAGGAGAAATGTCAAATTAACGAAATTGATTCGAGGCTGACTCCCGCCTCGCCTATCTCTCATCAGACAGTATCATAAAAGTGACTATCCGTCCTCCTTAACTGCAGGAATGCTGACCTCTGCCCCTATCTGCCGGTCTATGACCTCTAGTCTTTCTTGCGCATATTCTAATTATTTCCTTACTACTTTAATAACGATAGTGTAATTATGCCCTAAGGCTTTCAATAATGCATTTTTTGGCATTTTAATTAAGCGTAGTACCTCGTGAGCTTATTCGATCGATTTCAGAGGCATGAAGCTTAAGGAAAAGCGGCCATAGAGCCGATCTCTCCCATCAGTCAGACAGATGCGATCGTTAGAGATTCAAGATTCCCGGTTGGACCGATTCAAGCGATTGAAAGAGGAAAGACCAATTGATAGAGGTTGGACGGATGACCGTGTTACCAGATGAGCTGCTTTGCTAGACTTGTCTAAAGTTGAATTCACTCCCAGGCCTTAAAAAAGAGCATTTTCTCGCATGTTTCGTGCCGCCTATTCGAGTCAAAAGCTTTTCACTATAGAAAAGAGGGCATATAGCCCGAGTCCTGAATACAGGAAAGACCGATTACGACTAAGAGTGGATACCCTTTCCGACAAAGGACGGGAATCGTACTGATAGAAAAGGAATTCCACATAGCGAATGCTTAACTGCCAGCCTCTAACTCCTCTGTCTACCTGTACCCCGAGTGCTTAACGGGAGGAGAGATCTTTCATAAAGAAAGAGCATATCGAACGTGATATCGCATATCGAAGAGACCAAGCACGGGATGAGCCCAAAGCAAGCAAGTGACAGTCTTTCCGGGTAAACCACGGGTGATGCTCTTGCCTCCTCAATGGGTGGAACTACATCTCGACCTGACACTATTAGGGGTCGCGCCTGGATATGAAGCAACCGCACCAAGGGAAGCCGGGGGCTATGCCTCTCGACCAAGAAGGGATGCAGGAGACTTTCTTTGGACCTATCATACCAGGTAGTAGTAGAACCAGCCTTTCTCTTTAAGGCGAAGGTAGATGCCCTAGAGTTGATTAAGTACCACTTTTAGGAGTGAACTTGCTTCGAAACGGCGCTGCGCTTGAATTGAATTTTCAATTTGTAGGGGGAAAGCCGGACTAGCCAATCGTCCCGTATTACTTGCTTTCTCGTTCCTACCTTCCACCTTGCTCCGTGGTTCCACTACCCGACCTTCATAGAACTTATTTGAAGAAGGAAGTACCGCTTTCTACCGTTCCGAACAGACTCACTCTCAGAAGAAGGAATTGAGACTTTCTCCAGCACCGAAGGAACTCAAAAAACCAAGATTCGAATAGGAACTGCGCGCACTCACCCTTCCTAGTTCATTCGGGAGTCTTGCTTGGAATGAAAAAGAGTAAGATCCGCACCTATTGCGTCTAATGGGTGCTCTTCCTCTCCCTACCCGAACCTACTCGGACTAACTCTCTACAGCCAACCTTTTTGAACACCGGCTCGGACGAACTCATTCTCAACTGCCAATGCGAAAAACGACACCCTTAACAAGGCCAATCGACCAATCATCCTTGCGCTCTTCGCTCTCATTCCAATGAGCTATCTCCGAAAGTAGGGATAGGCTAGGAAGCTCTCTTCCTAAGGAGAAGACATAGCTGCCTTTCGAGTCTCCGGATTGTCTTTTTGTCATTGGCAGTTATCCAGTGGCAAGCCTATCCATCAATGGAGGGTGAAATAGGCCCCCATACATCCCTATGTACTAAACAAAGGGGCTTATTTACAGTAGTAGTAGAAAGAACAAAGGGAAGTCTATGGGATTTGGCAACATGACAATGTGTACAAGATGATGACTGAACAGAAGAAAAGGGAAAGTTCTATTTCTTAGCTATAAAATCAAACTTGGCAGGAGAGGGATGCCCCAAGCTCTGATGCCAAACTGAGCTTGAAGCTTTAATAACTTGAGGAGAAGACATAGACTGAGAAGTAGGAAGCTGGTAAAGACCATTGCAGTGATAGCCTTTGAAGAGAACTTGTTTAGTGATTTTGTCCTGAATAAGGAAGGAATCAGAAGAAAAGGTTACGGTACAGTTGTTATCAGTAGCTAATTGATGCACAGAGACTCAATTAGAGGCAATTTCAGGCACATGCAATACATTTTTTAGTTGAAAAGGGAAAGTAGGAGTGGGAAGAATACCTTGACCAGTGTTTTGAATGGACAGTGATGAGCCATTGCCTACCTGAACTTGATCTGAGCCTTGATAGGGTTCATAGAAACTAAAATTGTTGAGGTCATTGGTTATATGGTTGGTTGCAGCAGAGTCAACATACCAGTTTGTTGGGAGAGTAGATGGTGAGGAAGCCATGGTTGCCTTGGTGTTAGAAACTGTGCCAGAGGATCCAGGAGACTGAGAGAATTGATAGGGTAAGAAGGGATAGAGAAAATGCCTCGAGCAAATGTTCGAGTACTAGGCGCTACGGCGCTGAAGTAACCCATGCCATACTCTCGCTCGAACGACCTTCAACAAAAGCCACTTGATTTTATTGTTCGTAAGGGGAGAAAGATGAGTTATATATCTATATTGGACTTTCGATTTTTCGTTGTTTTTTCACGAGGAATAAAAAACCAATGTTCAGTGAGATTACTTTCCTACTGACTGAATCGCTTGAATTAGTTGAAGGAAACGGGGCTTCTGGCCCGGCTGGTTGTCACTCTGCTTCTCCGCTGCCAGTGCCAGATCTTGTTCTTTCACCTGTGTCCATGGAATTCTTTCTACTGTTCACAGATTGATCGAAATCCGGAAGCCAAAAAATAGGAATTTTTAGTTGTAGTTGGTACTCATCCCGCTCTTGCTTCCTCGAGCATCGATGCTGCAAGGAGTTCATCGATTGAAGTATTTCAGTATGAGTGAAGTTCCTGTTCTGTTTCGTATCAAGTAGGGATCTTCTGTTTAGCTCATCGATCGCTTTAAAAAGTTAGGAAAGAAAGGCATGCAAATGAAGGAAAGTGGGCTTTGTCTCGCGCGCAAGGAATGATCCAATCTTTGGTCAGGTGGATTCCTGTTGATTGGCCTCGTTCGGGCGTACGTGAGTCTTTGTCTGTCTCATTCCTTACTTCACCCCTCATTCGCCCTTTCAAGCTTTTGGGAATCCTCAAAGAGGTTTTCTGATCAATCAATAGGCAGATGCGCACGCAATCCTTTATCTTCCATTCAGGCTGCGCTTGCGGGCTAGTCCTCCGGTCTTGCTCATCCATAGTAAGCTGACCGAGCGAACTCAGTTCAGTGGTTAAGTCAGCTTTCTGGCAGCTGTAAAAGCAAAGGCATTTGCAAGGTTTACTAAGAAGAAATCGTCGTTTTCTATGCCACTAAGGTGAGGAGACCTTTGACACCCCTAACTCGCTTTTTTCATTATGGAACTTGGCCTGAGTATTCCTGTCTCGAGTGAGGAAGTCGACAAGGTTGGCAAACCAGGAGTAGAAGCCGTTCGCGATGTCGGTCAACGAGCCAATCCATAGGTTTTGTCTTTAGCTTTGACACCAGTTGAATGAGAGAGAAAGTGATGAAAGCAAGCCACCCTTTTCTTTTGGGGTATAAATCGGAAGGGAAAGCCCCATCTTTTAATAAGGCAATTGCCTACGTTCGAGCTAGTTCCTTACTTCACTTCTTCGCAACTAAGGAAAATCCCTTAGGGAAAGACTGATTGGGTAGTAATGGCACTCAATAGCTCTAATTCACCTCCGGGGGTTCTTCTAGGAGAGTAATACCTGTTTGCCTTACCCGGCCTTCCAATCTTTTCAATCGGTCTAGTCCACGCGTGGACAGAGGAATTTGCTTCCTCTAGCCCATTACCTGAAAAGGCGACTACCTATCAATCGTATTGGCCCAATTCCAGATCAATAGAATAGAAGGTATCATATTCACTAAATTCCTAAGGGAATCGCCCGCTTGACTAATAGCCTCTGCCTATTGTCTTATTTTCTACTGATTGCTTGTATCAAGCAGGACGTCCACATGAGAGTTGTACCAAGCAAGTGTTCTCCCTTCACTATCGGACCTGCTTCTTACTTATTTGTTAGCGCCTACGGGCGGAATCAAAGAAAAAATGAATACATTGGGCTTTCGCCACCTGAAAATGCCCGACGGTCATTCAAGATTATCTGCATTTTAGTAAGTGTATGCAAGAGACGCAGTCTTAGTATTAGGAATAGCGAGTTCTCCCTCGTATCCGCAGAAGTTAATGCAACCCTTCGCTACTCCTTTTTGTGTGACTGACCAACCTACTTAATCTCGAATTTCATATTGAAAAAGGAGGAGGCACATCAAGGCAGAAGTCAAATCAAGCAAAGGTCCTCTGACATTAGCTAGTAGCTGCTTTCCTGGGACTTGCACTTGCTTCTTTTAGAGAAGGCTTGGCTCTATTTATGCTATTTCCATCCACTTGGCCATGACTGTTCTTCGCGAGTATCTTTCGTCTCTTCCTGGGAATCCAATGCATATGATTCAAGAAAGAAGAGTTCCACCATTAGATTATGAGAAGAGTGGCAAGAAGTGGATCCATATGAAAGAAACCTTTCCTCGCCTGGTGGCTTGGGCTACGGTCCTCCCAAGTACATCATCCGAACGAACTAGATTCTATTGATTTGTAGGACACTCGATCCGTTTCAGCTAAGCTAATATAATATATATAAATGAAATAAACGCTGTCACTTTCAGCGAGTTAGGAGATTCACGTGCTGCTGAGAACCATTCCATAATGGAGGACTTTATAACATCAACCGACTGTAGTCAGGTAGCACTTCTAAAATCTTTCTTGGCGAGTCACCACTGTCTCTCTTCGATCGAGCCCCTTGTATGCCCTATTCATACCCCTCCGCAGAGGGAAGAAAAGACCCGTCCCTAATGAAAAAGAAGAAGTTAGCAATCCAACCGTGTTACCAGAGGTGGAACTATACGTTTCACTGGGTGATCACTATTATCTATTCGAGTCGCTAAGGCTTTCCCACGGCAGACTCTACCAAATAGATTCCTATTCCATCTTTCCGAGAAAGAAGAGATGAACGGGCTTTTTCGGTGTGGAAGATTTTGAAAGTAAAGGTTCGAGCATATTGTAGACGGAGAAACTACTCTTTTTCGGAATTTACCTTTCACCCAGGAGTTCTACTGTCGGCCAATGCAGAGGTGGAAGGCTCTCGTCGCTCAGGAAGCTACTACTGATCCCAGACCTGCACCAACAAAACAAGGATTTCACTGCTCAACAGCTTAAGGGCTACTATATCTCATCCGCACGAGGGAATATCTAGTGATAGAGGAAACGCGAGAATTCAGGTTTGTAATGAATATACTCTATTACACCAGAAAAAGAAGTATCTTACCGCGCATCAGCTTGAAGAGCGGCTATCGGAGTCAGGCTTAAGAGAGCCTCCTACCTAGTCAAATACTGAATTGAAAAAAGAATAATACCATCATCGAGTACTGAATCGGATTCTGAGATCACCAGCCTATCGAAC